AGTGTGTGCTTCCGGAGGAGCACGCATGCAAGAAGGAAGTTTGAGCTTGATGCAAATGGCTAAAATATCTTCTGCTTTATATGATTATCAATCAAATAAAAAGTTATTTTATGTATCAATCCTTACATCCCCTACCACAGGTGGGGTGACGGCCAGTTTTGGTATGTTGGGAGATATCATTATCGCCGAACCCAATGCTTACATTGCATTTGCGGGTAAAAGAGTAATTGAACAAACATTGAATAAGACAGTACCCGAGGATTCACAAGTGGCTGAATATTTATTCCATAAGGGCTTATTCGATCCAATCGTACCACGTAATCCTTTAAAGGGCGTTCTGAGTGAGTTATTTCGGCTACATGCTTTCTTTCCTTTGAATCAAAATTAGATCGATCAAGTAGAGCCTTAGAGTCTTAATTTAATAAGAGTATTAATTTATTAAAACTTAATAAAATTTTTTATGTGTGGTGATCAAGTAGTTATTTAATTTATAGGAATCAAATATAGGAATCAAAGTAAAAATACGAAGAATGGATTTTGTAAAAATACGAAGAATGGATTTTTTCTTTGGTAACATAAGATTTAATTGTAGAAAGAACCATCCAGATCATCTTTTTATCGATATTCCTGGTTACTAACCAGGAAATCCCGATTAAACAAAATAAAAGAGTGAATTATTTCTTCCGTGAAATTGGTTAACAAGGTCTTGCATCTTTCTATATCTCCCGAAAATTACCCCCCACTAAAAATCCTTTTTGTTGGATCGTATTATTATAATGAATTCTTTGAGAATTTGTAATAAATCCTTTTTTTTAGTAAATTTTATAAAATTTTTAAATTTATAAGACAAGAACAAGATAATAACTAATAATACGAATAATATAAAGATAATAACTAATAATACGAATAATATAAAGGGTGGATTATCATACATATATTTCATGTAGAAACATGTAGAAAGATTTATAGGTCCATTTATTTACATATTTATTGGATTTTATTAATTAATATATATTTATTAAAACATATACTTATATACTCCCTATTAAGTATATATACTCACTTAGGTATACTTAGTATAATATAACAATTATATATGAATTATAATATATCTTTATAACAATATAAGGATAAGGTTAAAATATTAATATAAAACAATAAATATAACAATAAATAACAGGTACAAATATTAAATCGAGGTACCCATTCTATGATAACTCTCAACAGCTTCCCCTCAATTTTTGTTCCTTTAGTGGGCTTAGTATTTCCGGCAATTGCAATGGCTTCTTTATCTCTTTATGTTCAAAAAAACAAGATTTTTTAGATACAATAAGGACAAATCTTTTTTTTTTTTCAAGACTTACTTGGATCATAACACGGATATCTATTTAGTAGAATATGGTATAACATGTGGCTTCCTTCGGGCATAAGCTCTTATGTATGTATAAACATGATATTATGGGTAAATGAATTATAACTATTTTAAAATAGATCGGGATCGGGGATAATTTCTGAAATGTAAAGTCAATATATCTATATGTATTCATATATCATATGAAAGGGATGTTATTATTTTAGTTTGGATCTAAGAAATTCGATGAATTACCCCTAAACGTTCACATCATAATAGTGCTGGTTGATGAGAGTTACTTCGGAAACAAAAAAAAGTAAAATAAAATTTATTTTTGTTATTCTCCCAATTCCAATAAAATGCAACTAGGTCTAGTTATAGTATGAGTTGGCGATCAGAACGTATATGGATAGAACTTATAGCGGGGTCTCGAAAAACAAGTAATTTCTGCTGGGCCTTTATTCTTTTTTTAGGTTCATTAGGGTTTTTATTGGTTGGAACGTCCAGTTATTTTGGTAGGAATTTTATATCTTTATTTCCTTCTCAGCAAATAATTTTTTTTCCACAAGGGATCGTGATGTCTTTCTATGGGATCGCAGGTCTTTTTATTAGCTCCTATTTGTGGTGCACAATTTCGTGGAATGTAGGTAGTGGTTATGATCGATTCGATATAAAAGAGGGCATAGTGTGTATTTTTCGTTGGGGATTTCCTGGAAAAAATCGTCGCATATTCCTCCGATTCCTTATGAAAGACATTCAGTCCATCAGAATAGAAATTAAAGAAGGTATTTATGCTCGTCGTGTCCTTTATATGGAAATCAAAGGCCAGGGGGCCATTCCCTTGACTCGTACTGATGAGAATTTGACTCCACGAGAAATTGAGCAAAAAGCTGCTGAATTGGCCTATTTCTTGCGTGTACCAATTGAAGTATTTTGAAAAAAGGAACTGAAGAATGAATACTTTGCAAGAGAGAAAAAACTCAAGAATCCTCGTTTTTTTATATAGCATAACTTAACTGAAGTTTCGTCAGAACGCTTATTCGAGCCAAAGCAAACGTATACGAAATAATTCTAAAACAAAATTGTTTGTGTCCACAATTTTTTTTATGCGTATGTAAACCCACTTAACTCAATTCAGTAACAAATCTAAATAATAGATTCATCATATATTAAAACAAAACATTTCATAATAAATCATAATATAATAAAGTAAAGCATTTTTTTTTAGAAATATTTGATATTTTGATAGAACGGGAGTTCTTTCGTCTCGCAATCCAACTACTATTAATTTGAAGTGGGCTTTTTCTTATTCTATTTCTGTATTCTTTCTAAATTCAAGGACTAACCACTGTACTGAATCACAAAAAAAATCGTAAATAGATTCATGGGCTCGATAACTTGTAATAGAACTTATGCTTGATAGAAATATTAGTATCGTATAGAGTCGACGAAGGAGGTGCGTTCAGTAAAAATTTTAAAATTCACAGACGAAAAAATGGCAAAAAAGAAAGTATTCATTTCCCTTCTATATCTTGCATCTATAGTATTTTTGCCTTGGTGGATCTCTCTCTCATTTAATAAAAGTCTGGAATCTTGGGTTACTAATTGGTGGAATACTAGGCAATCCGAAATTTTTTTGAATGATATTCAAGAAAAGAGTATTCTAAAAAAATTCATAGACTTAGAGGAACTCCTACGTTTGGACGAAATGTTAAAGGAATACCCGGAAGCACATTTACAAAAGCCTCGCATCGAAATCTACAAAGAAACGATCCAATTGATCAAGATGCACAATGAGGATCGCACGCATACAATTTTACACTTCTCGACAAATATAATCTGTTTCGTTATTCTAAGCGGTTATTCTATTCTAGGTAATGAAGAACTTGTTATTCTTAACTCTTGGGTTCAAGAATTCCTATATAACTTAAGCGACACAATAAAAGCCTTTTCTATTCTTTTATTAACTGATTTATGTATAGGATTCCATTCGCCCCACGGTTGGGAACTAATGATTGGCTCTGTCTACAAAGATTTTGGATTTGCTCATAATGATCAAATTATATCCGGTCTTGTTTCTACTTTTCCAGTCATTTTAGATACAATTTTTAAATATTGGATCTTTCGTTATTTAAATCGTGTATCTCCTTCACTTGTAGTGATTTATCATTCAATGAATGACTGAAAAATGATCGAACGATCCAATTATAATATTTGTTACTTTGTAGATAAGCAAAACATTCAAAATTGTACTTATTCTTTCTACCCATCCAAGGGATTCCTCCAATATTCCAGTAAAATTATTTATATTTAAGTAAATAGCAAAATTATAGATAGGGAACTATACTAGCGACCTGCCTAATTTTATTGTATAAATTTTCGGGATCAATGATTGGACCATGCAAACTAAAAATACCTTTTTTGGGATAAAGAAAGAGATTACTCGATCCATTTCCGTATCGCTCATGATATATATAATAACCCAGGCACCCCTTTCAAATGCATATCCCATTTTTGCACAGCAGGGTTATGAAAATCCACGAGAAGCGACTGGCCGTATTGTATGTGCCAATTGCCATTTAGCTAATAAACCCGTGGATATCGAGGTTCCACAAGCGGTACTTCCTGATACTGTATTTGAAGCAGTTGTTCGAATTCCTTATGATCTGCAACTGAAACAAGTTCTTGCTAATGGTAAAAAAGGAGCTTTGAATGTAGGGGCTGTTCTTATTTTACCCGAGGGGTTTGAATTAGCCCCTCCCGATCGTATTTTGCCCGAGATTAAAGAAAAGATAGGAAATCTGTCTTTTCAGAGCTATCGCCCCACTAAAAAAAATATTCTTGTGATAGGTCCTGTTCCTGGTCAGAAATATAGTGAAATCACCTTTCCTATTCTTTCCCCGGACCCCGCTACTAAGAAAGATGTTCACTTCTTAAAATATCCCATATACGTAGGCGGGAACAGGGGAAGGGGTCAGATTTATCCCGACGGGAGCAAGAGTAACAATAATGTTTATAATGCTACAGCAGCAGGTATAGTAAGCAAAATCATACGAAAAGAAAAGGGGGGGTACGAAATAACCATAGCGGATGCATCGAATGGACGTCAAGTGGTTGATATTATCCCTCCAGGACCGGAACTTCTTGTTTCAGAGGGCGAATCCATCCAACTTGATCAACCATTAACGAGTAATCCTAATGTGGGTGGATTTGGTCAGGGGGATGCGGAAATAGTACTTCAAGATCCATTACGTGTCCAAGGTCTTTTGCTATTCTTGGCATCTGTTATTTTGGCACAAATCTTTTTGGTTCTTAAAAAGAAACAGTTTGAGAAGGTTCAATTGTCCGAAATGAATTTCTAGATCTGCGGATTTATCAACATCAAGCTCTAAAAATAAACAAATTTTTGTTGGCAATTATGTTATGTAATTATGTATAATCAAAAAAATTTTGCTTGTTTATATTCTTTTTCTACCGGATTTCGGGAATTACTTATACCGCATTACTGTCATAGTATATTGTGAAGAAGACTATTTGATTTTACTTAACTCTTCTTTATTTCTTTGTTTTTTCAATCCAAATCGAAACGGTATGATATAGAATGAATCAATAGTTTTATATTTGAATAGAATCAAAACAAAAGATAAAT